ATAATAAACCTTATTTCCCTTTTTATTCTATCCAGCAAATGAACAATTATAAATTATAATTCTATGGGGTTTAATAAAAATTAAATGAATCTTTTGATAAAATTGCTATGCTTAGTGTGTGACTCGTTGGTTTTTTGAGGGTTAGTATAAAAACCAGCCCCATAGTATAAACAAATAACTATAGAAGTAATAACCAACTCATCACTTCGTATTATCTGGATCCAAAGAACCAGTCAAGATATGATATATTGTTCATATTCATATTGTTGTAGCAACTGAAATCTTTTTTATTATTTATTAAAAAATCTGCTTCTAAATTGTTAATAATAAAAAAAAGAAAGGGTATGGATAAATGGAAGGATGAGAGGAAGAAAGAAAATATTGATGATATATAATTCCAATATGTAAGGTCTATGAGTCATCTCATAAAAAATCTGTGTAATAAAGCATCAATACGGATTCATCATTAAATGGATCTGCTCATCGAACAAAAAATAAAGAGCTTCGAGCCAATAAAGACTAAGAATATTGACTCAAGAACTAATAGCTCCATTGTAGAATTCAGACCTAACCATTAAATAAGAAGCGATGGGAACGACGGAACCTGTGAATTCAAAAGATTCTATGAAAATGAATTTGAATGATTCATTGATCGGGATGGCGGAACCGACCAGAGACCAATTCATCTATTCGGAAAAGTTATGAACGAATGATAGAACTGAAATAGAAATGGAAAGAGTAAATATTCGCCCGCGAAAACTTTGTTTTCTTGGATTGCTAAATTTGGGTCAATCCAATACGATAAAGAGTAAAACAAAAAAAAGATTCCTTTTAACATTCTAATATCGATAAATAGAAGAAAAAATAGTTTAGTTATAGTTATTAATATTAATAGTTATTAATATATATATTTAATTTCATTATATATTATTATATATATCTATACAAACAAAATAGACAAATCAAGATATACAAATTAATAAGATTTGATCTAGATTAAATGAAATCCATGATTCAGTTATTAAAATTAAATATAAATACATCTATGCATAATATTATATCTGAATAGAATTCAAATTGAACTCAAAATCTTTAATTTGAATTTATTTTATTCGCGAGGAGCTGGATGAGAAGAAACTCTCACGTCCGGTTCTGTAGTAGAGATGGAATTCAAAACAAACCATCAACTATAACCCCAAAAGAACCAGATTCCGTAAACAACATAGAGGAAGAATGAAGGGAATATCTTATCGAGGTAATACTATTTGTTTTGGTAAATACGCTCTTCAGGCACTTGAACCCGCTTGGATCACATCTAGACAAATAGAAGCAGGTCGACGAGCAATGACACGAAATGCACGTCGCGGTGGAAAAATATGGGTTCGTATATTTCCAGATAAACCGGTTACAGTAAGACCCGCAGAAACACGTATGGGTTCAGGTAAAGGCTCTCCCGAATATTGGGTAGCGGTTGTTAAACCAGGTCGAATCCTTTATGAAATGGGTGGAGTAACAGAAACTATAGCCAGAAGGGCTATTTCAATAGCAGCGTCCAAAATGCCTATACGAGCTCAATTTATCATTTTGGGATAAAAAAGAAATAGGCCTTACTTAAAAACTTAAAAATAGTGGGTGCAGGTTTCTTTTTTTGGACAAATAATATTTCTTTTTTTCTTCGACCTTTGTATTGTAAAAAACAGATAAAAAAATGATATGATTCAACCTCAAACCCATTTGAATGTAGCAGATAACAGCGGGGCTCAAGAATTGATGTGTATTCGAATCATAGGAGCTAGCAATCGTCGATATGCTCATATTGGTGACGTTATTGTTGCTGTGATCAAAGACGCAGTTCCAAACATGCCTCTAGAAAGATCAGAAGTGGTCAGAGCTGTAATTGTCCGTACTTGTAAAGAACTTAAACGTGACAACGGTATGATAATACGATATGATGACAATGCTGCAGTTGTGATTGATCAAGAAGGAAATCCAAAAGGAACTCGAGTTTTTGGTGCGATTGCCCGAGAATTGAGACAGTTCAATTTTACTAAAATAGTTTCATTAGCTCCCGAGGTATTATAAAATAAGACCACGATATGGTTATAGTAGGGTATTTAAAAGAAATAGATTAAGATTCATTTAGTAGATTTTCTCTCACGTATATACCTTTCAAAATTAATATTTATAAACAAACACGTAAAAAAAAAAAAAAAAAAAGAAAAACATGTTGATTATATCGAAATTTGGAGGCACCAATAATTTTAATTAATCATGAGTAGTGATACTATTGCTGACATAATAACTTCTATACGAAATGCCGATATGTATAGAAAAAGCGTGGTTCGAGTAGCATCTACTAATATCAGCCAAAGTATTGTTAAAATACTTTTACGAGAGGGTTTTCTCGAAAATGTGAGAAAACATCGAGAGAACAACAAATATTTTTTGGTTTTAACCCTACGACATAGAAGGAATAGGAAAAGGACTTATAGAAATCTTTTAAATTTAAAACGGATAAGTCGGCCGGGTCTACGAATCTATTCTAACTATCAAAGAATTCCTAGAATTTTAGGTGGAATGGGGGTTGTAATTCTTTCTACTTCTCGAGGTATAATGACAGACCGAGAGGCTCGACTAGAAAGAATAGGCGGAGAAATCTTGTGTTATATATGGTAATCTTTCTAATATCCGATATGAAACTTCTTTTTTGTGAAAAAGAAAAGAGAAGGGGTGGGTTCTCTAATAGGGTTCTTCCTCTACTAGTTGATACTTCAAGGGGGTTTTACCTGGAATGAAAGAACAAAAATGGATTCATGAAGGTTTAATTACTGAATCGCTTCCCAACGGTATGTTCCGGGTTCGTTTAGATAATGAAGATATGATTCTAGGTTATGTTTCAGGAAAGATCCGACGTAGTTTTATACGGATACTGCCAGGAGATAGAGTAAAAATTGAAGTAAGTCGTTATGATTCAACCAGAGGTCGTATAATTTATCGACTCCGCAACAAAGATTCGAAAGATTAGGTTTTTTTTTAACTTCACCATTTCCTTCGTAGGAATACGATTCGAAATCGAAAATTTCAAGAAACTTATAAAAAGTGGATTCAAAATTAAAGTAAGGAGTGGCAAATATGAAAATAAGAGCTTCCGTTCGTAAAATTTGTGAAAAATGTCGACTAATCCGTCGTCGGGGACGAATTATAGTAATTTGTTCCAACCCAAGACATAAACAAAGACAAGGATAATAAAACTCGTTAAAGACCTGATATACAAATAGGGAATCTGTTTTGACATGAAATGGATATATCCATATATCTCTGACTCAAATTTATGAGATCATAAAATATGGCAAAAGCTATACCGAAAAAGGGTTCACGTGGACGTATTGGTTCACGTAAGAGTACACGTAAAATACCAAAGGGGGTTATTCATATTCAAGCAAGTTTCAATAATACCATTGTGACTGTTACAGATGTACGCGGGCGGGTGGTTTCTTGGTCCTCTGCCGGTACTTGTGGCTTCGGAGGTACAAGAAGAGGGACGCCGTTTGCTGCTCAAACCGCAGCGGCAAATGCTATTCGTGCAGTAGTAGATCAAGGTATGCAACGAGCAGAAGTCATGATTAAAGGTCCAGGTCTCGGAAGAGACGCAGCATTACGAGCTATTCGCAGAAGTGGTATACTATTAACTTTCGTACGGGATGTAACCCCTATGCCACATAATGGCTGTAGACCCCCGAAAAAAAGACGTGTGTAGAAATAAAAAAGGAAGATATTTGAATAGTAAGAGAAACAAGAGAAATAAATGATTCAATGATCTGATCAAATAATATTATTATGGTTCGAGAGAAAATAACAGTATCTACTCGGACACTACAGTGGAAGTGTGTTGAATCAGCAGCAGACAGTAAGCGTCTTTTTTATGGGCGCTTTATTCTGTCTCCGCTTATGAAAGGTCAAGCAGACACAATAGGCATTGCGATGCGAAGGGCTTTGCTTGGAGAAATCGAAGGAACATGTATCACACGCGCAAAATCTGAGAAAATATCACACGAATATTCTACGATAACGGGTATTCAAGAATCAGTACATGAAATTTTAATGAATTTGAAAGAAATCGTATTGAGAAGTAATCTCTATGGAACTTGTGAGGCGTCTATTTGTGTCAGAGGCCCTGGATATGTAACTGCTCAAGATATCATCTTACCGCCTTATGTAGAAATCGTCGATAATACACAGCATATAGCTAGCTTGACAGAACCCATTGAGTTGGTTATTGGATTACAAATAGAGAAGAATCGCGGATATCTTATAAAAGCGCCAAATACCTTTCAAGATGGAAGTTATCCTATAGATCCTGTATTCATGCCTGTTCGAAATGCGAATCATAGTATTCATTCTTATGAAAATGGTAACAAAGAAATACTATTTCTCGAAATATGGACAAATGGAAGTTTAACTCCTAAAGAAGCACTTCACGAAGCCTCCCGGAATTTGATTGATTTATTGATTCCCTTTTTACATACCAAAGAAGAAAATCTAAATTTAGAGGACAATCAACACATGTTTCCTTTACCCCCTTTTACCTTTTATGATAAATTGGCTAAACTAACAAAAAAAAAAAAAAAAATGGCGTTGAAATCGATTTTTATTGACCAATCAGAATTGCCTCCCAGGATCTATAATTGTCTCAAAAGGTCCAATATATATACATTGTTGGACCTTTTGAATAACAGCCAAGAAGATCTTATGAAAATGGAGCATTTTCGCATAGAAGATGTCAAACAAATTTTAGGGATTCTAGAAAAAAATTTCGTAATTGATTTACCGAAAAATAAGTTTTAAATCCATTGGATTTTTTTCATGTTTTTTTTAGAAAAAGGCCAAATAAAGGGTTTTGAATATTTAGGACAATTCATATATATTCGGAATCCACATAGATTCATAATTTAATTGAATAGATGTATCTAGGGAGAATTCACTTTGAAGCGACTGTTCCC